ATATATCAAACCATTCCAATATATGTAAGGTTTATGAGTCATCTCAGAAAAGGCAGTGTTAGAACGCATCAATATTGATTCACCCATAACTAGATAAATCTATTCATAAAAAAAAATCAAGAGCCTCGAGCCAATAAAGACTGGGAAGATTGACTCAAGAACAAATTTCATGAGAGCTCCATTGTAGAATTCAAACCTAACCATTAATTGAGAAGAGATGGGAACGATGGAACCTATGAATACAGGATTCTTTTTTGAATAGAATTCTAATAATTCATTGGGTGGGATGGCGGAACAAACCGAGGCCAATTCAGTTATTCCGAGAAATTATGAGCTAACCCGACAACTGAAATAGATATTGAAAGAGTAAATATTCGCCCGCGAAGGTTTTGATTAGATTAGTAAATCTTGTTTGATCCAATATGATAAAAGACAAAACAAAAAAATGATTCGTTAGAAATAAACTAAAATACACGTTTAAGTAGATATCCAAATAAGATATAGAAATTTCTAATAGATTATGAAATATCAAAAAAAAAAAATACAAAATTCAGTATATTTTCATATAATTTGAACCCTTTTATTCGCGAGGAGCCGGATGAGAAGAAACTCTCATGTCCGGTTTTGTAGTAGAGATGGAATTGAAAAAGAAGCATCAACTATAACCCCAAAAGAACCAGATTTCGTAAACAACATAGAGGAAGAATGAAAGGGATATCTTATCGAGGCAATCGTATCTCTTTCGGTAAATATGCTCTTCAGGCACTTGAACCGACTTGGATCACATCTAGACAAATAGAAGCAGGGCGACGAGCAATGACACGAAATGTGCGGCGTGGTGGAAAAATATGGGTACGAATATTTCCAGACAAACCAGTTACAGTAAGACCTACAGAAACACGTATGGGTTCGGGTAAAGGATCTCCCGAATATTGGGTAGCTGTCGTTAAACCAGGTAGAATACTTTATGAAATGGGCGGAGTAGCAGAAAATATAGCTAGAAAGGCTATTTCAATAGGGGCCTCAAAAATGCCTATACGAACTCAATTCATTATTTCGGGATAGATAGGATAGGGGCGTTGAACCAAAGAAAAAAAGTCTTGGGGATAAAAAAACAATTGCAGGTTTCTTTTTTTGACAAACAATATTTCTTTTTTTACTTCACTCTTTGCATTGAAAGAACAGATTAAAAAATGATATGATTCAACCTCAAACCCATTTAAATGTAGCAGATAACAGCGGGGCCCGCGAATTAATGTGTATTCGAATCATCGGAGCTAGTAATCGGCGATATGCTCATATCGGTGATATTATTGTTGCTGTGATCAAGGAAGCATTACCAAACACACCTCTAGAAAGATCAGAAGTGATCAGAGCTGTAATTGTACGTACTTGTAAAGAACTTAAACGTGACAACGGTATGATAATACGATATGATGACAATGCTGCAGTTGTTATTGATCAAGAAGGAAATCCAAAAGGAACTCGAGTTTTTGGTGCAATTGCCCGAGAATTGAGACAGTTAAGTTTCACTAAAATAGTTTCATTAGCTCCTGAGGTATTATAAGATGATAGTTATAATATATATAGTATTTGTATGAAATTAGATTGTATCTCAAACATATACCTTATATATATTTAACATAATATAAGAATTTTGAAATACTCTTTCATATTTAAAGTCAATTTAAATAAAAGCAAAAGTCAATTTAAATAAAAGCATGTTGATTATATCAAAAATGGGAGGAAATAATAATTTTAGTTTATCATGGGTAGGGACACTATTGCTGACATAATAACTTCTATACGAAATGCCGACATGAATAGAAAAGGGACGGTTCGAATAGCATCTACTAACATCACCGAAAACATTGTAAAACTGCTTTTACGAGAAGGTTTTATCGAAAACGTGAGAAAACATCAGGAAAATAACAAATATTTTTTGGTTTTAACCCTAGGGCATAGAAGGAATAGGACAGGGCCATCGAGAACTATTTTAAATTTAAAACGGATTAGTAGACCTGGCCTACGAATCTATTCTAACTATCAACGAATTCCTAGAATTCTAGGCGGAATGGGGATTGTAATTCTTTCTACTTCTCGAGGTATAATGACAGACCGAGAGGCTCGACTACAAGGAATCGGCGGAGAAATTTTGTGTTATATATGGTAATCTTTATGATATCCGAATTGTATACGTAATTGACTTTTTTTCAACGAAAGGGGGCGGAGTTGTTGATATAACTCTTCTTACATTAGTTGATACTTCTATGGGTTTTACCTAGAATGCTAAAATAAAAGAACAAAAAAAATTATTCATAAAGCTTAAATTACTGAATCACTACCTAATGGTATGTTCAGGTTTCATTTAGAAAATGAAGATCTCATTTTCGGTTATGTTTCAGGAAGGATCCTATCCCACGGAGTTTTAGTTCGATAGGTATAATAGCAGTCAAAAGTATTTATATTATTCTTCAAAAAGAAAACGTATAATTTATAG